TTAAAATCAAAAATGAATATTTGTGAACAGTGTGGATGTCATTTGAAAATGAGTAGTTTCGATAGAATCGAAAGTTCGATTGATCCAGGTACTTGGGATCCTATGAATGAAGACATGGTCTCTCTGGATCCCATTCAATTTCATTCGGAGGAGGAACCTTATAAGGATCGTATTGATTCTTATCAAAAAAATACAGGATTAACTGAGGCTGTTCAAACAGGCACAGGTCAATTAAATGGCATTCCCGTAGCAATTGGGGTTATGGATTTTCAGTTTATGGGGGGTAGTATGGGATCCGTAGTAGGTGAAAAAATCACACGTTTGGCTGAGTATGCTACCAATAAACTTTTACCTCTTATTCTAGTGTGTGCTTCCGGAGGAGCACGCATGCAAGAAGGAAGTTTGAGCTTGATGCAAATGGCTAAAATATCTTCCGCTTTATACGATTATCAATCAAATAAAAAGTTATTTTATGTCGCAGTCCTTACATCCCCTACCACAGGTGGGGTGACAGCTAGTTTTGGTATGTTGGGAGATATCATTATTGCTGAACCCAACGCTTACATTGCATTTGCGGGTAAAAGAGTAATTGAACAAACATTGAATAAGACAGTACCCGAGGATTCACAAGTGGCTGAATATTTATTCCATAAGGGCTTATTCGATCCAATCGTACCACGTAATCCTTTAAAGGGCGTTCTGAGTGAATTATTTCGGCTACATGCCTTCTTTCCTTTGAATCAAACTTAGATTAAGTAGAGCTGTAGAGTAGAGTCTTCATTTTTAATTTATTAATTAATTTAATAAAACGGAATAAATTTTTTAAAATTAAAATTATTAAATTATAAGACAAGAGCACAAAATAACTAATAATATGAATAATAAAAAGGTGTATTATCATACATATATTTCGTGTAGAAACGTGTAGAAGGGTGAATAAGTCCGTTTATTTACATATTTTTTATTTACACATTTTTTTAATTTTTTTTTTATAGGTATTTAGTAAAAAAAAAATTATTAAAACATATACTTATATACTCCTTATTTAGGTATATACTCACTTAGGTATACTTAGTATAATATATAATATAAGTATAATATAATTATTATATATAAAATATCTTTATAACAATATAAGGTTAAAAAAAAATATTAATATAAAACAATAAATAAAAATAACAGGTACAAATATTAAATCGAGGTACCCATTCAATGATAGCTTTCAACAACTTTCCCTCCATTTTTGTGCCTTTAGTAGGCTTAGTATTTCCGGCAATTGCAATGGTTTCTTTATCTCTTCATGTTCAAAAAAACAAGATTTTTTAGATACTATAGGGACAACTCTTATCCATTTTTTTTTTTTCAAAACTGACTTTGATCATAACACCCATATCTATTTAGTAGAATATGGTATAACATGTGGCTTCTTTCGAGCCTAAGCTCTTATGTATGTGTAAACATGATATATGGGTAAATGAATTCTAACAAGTTTCAAATGGATCGGTATCGGGGAGAATTTCGGAAATGGAAAGTCAATATATCTATATGTGGATATCTATAGGAAATCATATGAAAGAGATGTTATTATTTTAGTTTGGATCTAAGCAATTCGATGAATTTTTCTAAAAGGTTCACATCATAGTAGTGCTGGTTGATGAGAGTTACTTCGGAAACAAAAAAAAGTAAAATAAAATTTCTTTTTGTTATTCTTCCAATTCCAATAAAATGCAACTAGGTCTAGTGAGAGTATGAGTTGGCGATCAGAACGTATATGGATAGAACTTATAGCGGGATCTCGAAAAATAAGTAATTTCGGTTGGGCCCTTATTCTTTTTTTAGGTTCATTAGGGTTTGTATTGGTTGGAACCTCCAGTTATTTTGGTAGGAATTTTATATCTTTATTTCCTTCTCAGCAAATAAATTTTTTTCCGCAGGGGATCGTGATGTCTTTCTATGGGATCGCGGGTCTTTTTATTAGCTCCTACTTGTGGTGCACAATTTCGTGGAATGTAGGTAGTGGTTATGATCGATTCGATATAAAAGAGGGCATAGTGTGTATTTTTCGTTGGGGATTTCCTGGAAAAAACCGTCGCATATTTCTGCGATTCCTTATGAAAGATATTCAGTCCATCAGAATAGAAAATAAAGAGGGTCTTTTTGCTCGTCGGGTCCTTTATATGGAAATCAGAGGCCAGGGGGCCATTCCCTTGACGCGTACTGATGAGAATTTGACTCCACGAGAAATTGAGCAAAAAGCTGCTGAATTGGCCTATTTCTTGCGCGTACCAATTGAAGTATTTTGAAAAAAGGAACTGAAAAATGAATACTTTGCAAGAGGGAAAAAACTCAAGAACCCTCTTTTTTTTCTATACCATAACTTAACGGAAGTTTGTTCTGAACGCCTATTCGAGCCAAAGTAAACGTATACGAAGCAACCCTAAAACGAAATTTTTTGTGTCCATAATTTTTTTTTTAATATAATATTTGATATTTTATTTAATAGAACGGGAGTTCTTTCGTCTCGAAATCCAACTAATATTAATTTGAAGTGGGCTCTTTCTTATTCTATTTCTGTATTCTTTCTAGATTCAAGGACTAACCTAACCGCTATACTGCATCACAAATAAAAACCTCGCAATAGATTAATGGGCTCGATGACTTGGGATATAACTTATGCTTGATAGAAATATTAGTATCATATAGAGTCGACGCATGGGGTGAGTTCATTAAAACTTCAAAAATTCACAGACGAAAAATGGCAAAAAAGAAAGTATTAATTTCCCTTCTATATCTTGCATTTATAGTATTTTTGCCTTGGTGGATCTCTCTCTCATTTAAAAAAAGTCTGGAATCTTGGATTACTAATTGGTGGAATATTAGGCAATCCGAAATTTTTTTGAATGATATTCAAGAAAAGAGTATTCTAAAAAAATTCATAGACTTAGAGGAACTCCTTCGTTTGGAGGAAATGATAAAGGAATACCCAGAAACGCATTTACAAAAGCTTCGCGTCGAAATCTACAAAGAAACGACCCAATTGATCAAGATGCACAATGAGGATCGTATCCATACAATTTTACACTTCTCGACAAATATAATCTGTTTCGTTATTCTAAGTGGTTATTCTATTCTAGGTAATGAAGAACTTGTTATTCTTAACTCTTGGGTTCAAGAATTCCTATATAACTTAAGCGACACAATAAAAGCTTTTTCTATTCTTTTATTAACTGATTTATGTATAGGATTCCATTCGCCCCACGGTTGGGAATTAATGATTGGCTCTGTCTACAAAGATTTTGGATTTGCTCATAATGATCAAATTATATCCGGTCTTGTTTCTACGTTTCCAGTCATTTTAGATACAATTTTTAAATATTGGATCTTTCGTTATTTAAATCGTGTATCTCCTTCACTTGTAGTGATTTATCATTCAATGAATGACTGAAAAATGATTGAACGACCCAATTATAATATTTGTTACTTTGTCCATAAGCAAAACACTCAAAATTGTACTTATTCTTTCTACCCAGCCAAGGGATCTCTCCAATATTTCAGAAAAATTATTTCAGTAAATAGCAAAATTATAGATAGGGAACTCTACTAGCAACCTACCTAATTTTATTGTAGAAAATTTCGGGATCAATGATTGGACCATGCAAACTAAAAAAACCTTTTCGTCGATAAAGAAAGAGATTACTCGATCCATTTCCCTATCGCTCATGATATATATAATAACTCAGGCACCCATTTCAAATGCCTATCCCATTTTTGCACAGCAGGGTTATGAAAATCCACGAGAAGCAACGGGCCGTATTGTATGTGCCAATTGCCATTTAGCTAATAAACCCGTGGATATCGAGGTTCCACAAGCGGTACTTCCGGATACTGTATTTGAAGCAGTTGTTCGAATTCCCTATGATCTGCAAGTGAAACAAGTTCTTGCTAATGGTAAAAAAGGCGCTTTGAATGTGGGGGCTGTTCTTATTTTACCCGAGGGGTTTGAACTAGCCCCGCCCGATCGTATTTCGCCCGAGATTAAAGAAAAGATAGGAAATCTGTCTTTTCAAAATTACCGGCCTACTAAAAAAAATATTCTTGTGATAGGTCCTGTTCCTGGTCAGAAATATAGTGAAATCACCTTTCCTATTCTTTCCCCGGACCCCGCTACTAAGAAAGATGTTCACTTCTTAAAATATCCCATATACGTAGGTGGGAACAGAGGAAGGGGTCAGATTTATCCCGACGGGAGCAAGAGTAACAATAATGTTTATAATGCTACAGCAGCAGGTATAGTAAGCAAAATCATACGAAAAGAAAAAGGGGGATACGAAATAACCATAGTGGAGGCATCGGGTGGGCGTCAAGTGGTTGATATTATCCCTCCAGGGCCGGAACTTCTTGTTTCTGAGGGCGAATCCATCAAACTTGATCAACCATTAACGAGTAATCCTAATGTGGGCGGATTTGGTCAGGGGGATGCAGAAGTAGTACTTCAAGATCCATTACGTGTCCAAGGCCTTTTGCTCTTCTTGGCATCTGTTATTTTTGCACAAATCTTTTTGGTTCTTAAAAAGAAACAGTTTGAGAAAGTTCAATTGTCCGAAATGAATTTCTAGATCCGCGAATTTTTCAACATCAAACTCTAAAAAGAAATAAATTGTTGTTGGCAATTATATTATGTAATTGTGTATGATCAAAAAAATTTTGTTTGTTTCTTTTTTCGGATTTCGGGAATTACTTATACTGGTCATGATGTGTATATTGTGAAGAAGACTATTTGATTTTACTTATCTCTTCTTTGTTTTTTCAATCCAAATCGAAGTGATATAGAATGAATCCGTAGTTTTATATTTGAATAGAATAAAAACAAAAGATAAATAAGCGCATAATATAAACCAAAGTATAAATGAAAGGAACAAAGGGTTTAGGGGGGGGGGGTTGTGCGTCTCCTAGTCTTTGACACAAGAAAAGGGATTTTCCACAACCCTTTCTTGTGTCAA